TATGTAATATTATATATATTATGTAATATATCTAAAAAAGTTCTGATATTATCTTGAAAAATTAAAAACTTAGACTAGTAATCTTTGACGAACAGGATAAATAATTTTTTTCTTTCGACACAAGAAAGAGATGTGGAAAATTCCTTTTCTTGTGTCGAATACTAGGAAGATGAATAATCGTCCCTATAATTTTGTGTTCCACGCATTTATCCGTTCTATTCCCCGCTTACTTATGTCTAGTATCTAGTTTAATTTCATTCAATTAGAATAGAAAACACTATTAATGAATTTTATGACATTGAAATGTGATAATAGTAACATAATAATAAATAATATAATACCACCCCAAATTTGGATTCAAAAAAAGTAAAAAGTCTTCTTCACAATCTACATACTATGACTAGGAATGCGGTACAAGGAATTCCCGACATCTCGTAGAAAACGAGTATAAAAAAGCAAAAGGCTTTTCATAATGTCCATTTTTTATCATAAAGAGTCGTCAAAAAAAATTTTGTTCTTTTTACGTTATGAGCTCAATGGCGATAAATCCGCGAGTCTAGAAATTCATTTCTGACAATTGAACCTTCTCGAACTGTTTCTTTTTAAGAACCAAAAAGATTTGTGCCAAAATAACAGATGCCAAGAAGAACAAAAGGCCTTGGACACGTAAGGGATCTTGAAGTACTATTTCTGCATCTCCCTGACCAAATCCGCCCACATTAGGATTACTCGTCAACGGTTGATCCAATTTGATAGACTCGCCTTCTGAAACAAGAAGTTCTGGCCCTGGAGGGATAATATCAACCACTTGACGTCCATCCGATGCATCCGCTATGGTTATTTCGTAACCCCCTTTTTCTTTTCGTATTATTTTACCTACTATACCTGCTGATGTAGCATTATAAACTGTATTGTTACTTTTGCTCCCGTCGGGATAAATCTGACCCCTTCCCCTGTTTCCGCCTACGTATATAGGATATTTTAAGAAGTGAACCTCTTTCGTAGTAGCGGGGTCCGGGGAAAGGATAGGAAAGGTGATTTCACTATATTTCTGACCAGGAACGGGGCCTATCACAAGAATATTTTTTTTATTGGGGCGATAGCTCTGAAAAGACAGATTGCCTATCTTTTCTTTCATCTCGGGGGAAATCCGATCGGCAGGAGCTAATTCAAAACCCTCTGGTAAAATAAGAACAGCCCCTACATTCAAAGCACCCTTTTTACCATTAGCAAGAACCTGTTTTAGTTGCATATCATAAGGGATTCGAACAACTGCTTCAAATACAGTATCTGGAAGTACCGTTTGTGGAACTTCAATATCCACGGGCTTATTAGCTAAATGGCAATTGGCACATACAATACGACCAGTCGCTTCTCGTGGATTTTCATAACCTTGCTGTGCAAAAATGGGATATGCACTTGAAATGGATGGCCGAGTTATGATATATATCATGAGCGATACGGAAATGGATCGATTAATTTGTTCCTTTATCCAAGAAAAAGTCTTTCTAGTTTGCATGGTCCAACCATTGAGCCCAAAAATGTCTACAATAAATTTGGTAGGTCGCTAACCTAGTTCCCTATCCGCAATTCTGCTATTTACTGGAATAATTTGACTGGAATAAATAATATTTAATATATATAATAAATCTTTGGGATGGGTAGAAATAGAAAGAGTAAGTATGATTTTACATGCTTTGCTTCTGTACAACTACAAAGTAAGAAACGTTAGAATTGAATTGGATTAATATCCGTAGATCCTTTTTTAATCATTCATTGAATGATAAATCACTACAAGTGACGGAGAAACACGATTTAAATAACGAAAAATCCAAAATTTAAATAGAGTATCTAGAATGACTGGAAAAGTAGAAACAAGACCAGATATAATTTGATCATTATGAGCAAATCCAAAATCTTTGTAGACAAAGCCAATCATTAGTTCCCAACCATGGGGCGAATGGAATCCGATACATAAATCTGTTAATAAAAGAATCGAAAAAGCTTTTATTGTGTCACTTAAGTTATATAGGAATTCCTGAGCCCAAGAGTTAAGAATAACAAGTTCTTCATTACCCAAAATAGAATAACCGCTTAGAATAACGAAACATATTATATTTGTCGAGAAGTGCAAAATCGTATGAATATGATCCTCATTGTGTATCTTGATTAATTGGAGCGTTTCTTTGTGGATTCCTATACGAAGGTTTTGTAGATGTGTCTCCGAGTATTCCTTGATCATTTCCTCCAAAAGAAGGATTTCTTCCAATTCTATGAAATTTTTTATAATATTCTTTTCTTGAATATCATTCAAAAAAATTTCAGATTGCCTAGTATTCCACCAATAAGTAACCCAAGATTCCAGACTTTTATTAAATGAGAGAGAAATCCACCAGGGCAAAAATACTATAGATGCAAGATATAAAAGAGGGGTGAATGCTTTCTTTTTTGACATTTTTTCATTTCGTCTATTAATTTTTAATTTTAATGAACCGACCTCATTAGTTGACTCTACGCCATCCAATATTTCTCTCATGCATGAGTTCTATTACAAAGTATCGAACTTATTAATTATTAATCTATTCACTTTTTTTTATTTGTGATTTCGGAGTTAGTCTTTGAATGTAGAAAGAATACAGAAATAGATTAAGAATCCACTTCAAATTCAAAGAATTAACAAAAAATATTATATTGTTTCCAGATATAGTAATTAGCAAGTATCCCCCTTTCGACGAATCGATGACTGCCTGATTTTTCGATTTGTTACTTATTTTTTTGTTATTGAATTAAGTTGTGTAGATTTCCATACACATAAAAGACCACAAAAATAGTTTTGTTTTGTGGTTGTTACGTTACGTATACGTCTTCTTTGACTAGAATGAGCATTATGAAGAAACTTCAGTTAAGTTATGGTATAGAAAAGGGGGATTCTTTAGTTTTTCCTTCCTGCTGAGAAAGCATTCATTCTCTCAGCTCATTTCTCAAAATACTTCAATCGGTACACGCAAGAAATAGGCCAATTCGGCAGCTTTTTGTTCGATTTCCCGTGGAGTAACATTCTCATCAGTACGAGTCAAGGGAATGGCCCCCTGGCCTCTGATATCCATATAAAGTACACGGCGAGCATAAATACCCTCTTTAACTTCTATTCTGACGGACTGAATATCCTTTATAAGGAATCGGAGGAAGATGCGACGATTTTTTCCAGGGAATCCCCAACGAAAAATACATACCATTCCTTCTTTTCTATCGAATCGATCATAACCACCCCCTACATTCCACGAAATTGTGCACCACAAATAGGAGCTAATAAAGAGACCCGCGATCCCATAGAAAGACATCACAATCCCTTGTGGAAAAAAAAGGATTTGCTGAGACGGAAATAAAGATATCAAGTTTCTCCCAAGATAACTGGAAGTTCCAACCAATAAGAATCCTAATGAACCTAAAAAAAGGATAATGGCCCAGCATAAATTACTTGTTTTTCGCGACCCCGTTATAGGTTGTATCCATATATGTTCTGATCGACAACTCATACTTGATCCGGTTTCGTTTTATTGAAATTTTATTGGAATTGAGAAAATACCCTAGACTTTACTCTTTTTGTTTCCGAAGTAACTCTCATCAACTAGTACTTAGTTTGATGTAAACCTTTAAGAGTAATTTATCAAGTTGGTTAGATCTAAAATAAAAACATACCCTTCGTATGATCCCATCGATATATAGATATAGATGTACCGATTTTACAGTTCAGCCATCCGGCGATTCTGAGATTTTTTCAAATAGATATAATTCCTTTACCCCATATCATCTTTCTACAGGTCAAAGAGCTCCTTTCGACGGAAGCGCCGCATGTTATACCTTCTTACAATAAATAGGTATCTGCGTTATGATACAAGTCTTAGTTTTGAAAAAGAAAATGGATGAGAGTTGGGCCCATCAGATCTAAACAGTCTTATTTTTTTGAACATGAAGAAATAAAGAAGCCATTGCCATTGCCGGAAATACTAAGCCTACTAAAGGCACCAAAACAGAGGGAAAGTCGAAAGTTGTCATATAAAGGATACCTCAATTTACTATTTGTACCTGTTATTATTTATAAAGATATCTTATTAAAAATTAAATAATTATAATTAATAATATATTAGAATTCAAAGTTTAATTAGTATAAATCTAAGTATCTAAGTATATATATAAGTGAGTATAGAAGGTACAAAATTTGTATTCTATATACATACGTAAGACGTAGAACAAAAATTTTTTATTTTCCTATAATTTGATGAAAAAAAGAATTCACTTTTTTTCTTGTTGATAGAGGCCTCTTAACTGAATTAGTAATCAAGAATATAGATAAAAAAGAGTTATCTGCTACTTTTGATTCTTTTTAAAATTTAGATCTTATGTCAACAAAGAAACCCCATTCATATTCGTTTTACTTGGATTCTGATAAACTAACTACTTGTTTGCTACAAATAAAAAAGGAACTTAATGCTCTATTGAATTTTTATTCAAAGGAAAGAAAGCGTGGAGCTGAAATAACTCACTCAGAACGCTTTTTAAAGGATTACGTGGTACGATTAGATCGAATAAGCCCTTCTGGAATAAATATTCAGCCGCCTGTGAACCTTCAGGTACTGTTTTATTCAATGTTTGTTCAATTACTCTTTTACCCGCAAATGCAATATAGGCATTGGGTTCGGCAATAATGATATCTCCCAACATACCAAAACTAGCAGTCACCCCCCCTGTAGTAGGAGATGTAAGAATTGGTACATAGAATAACTTTTTATTTGATTGATAATCATATAAAGCAGAAGATATTTTAGCCATTTGCATTAAACTCAAACTTCCCTCTTGCATACGCGCCCCCCCGGAAGCACATACTATAATAAGAGGGAGAAATTTGTTAGTAGCGTACTCAATCAAACGGGTTATTTTCTCTCCAACCACGGATCCCATACTACCCCCCATAAACTGAAAATCCATAACCCCAAGTGCTA